CATTCAAATATCTGTCCCACATTCATTCGTGAGGGGACTCCCAATGGGTTGAATACCATATCAACGGGCGTTCCATCTTGCAAATAGGGCATATCTTGTCTAGACAAAATTTTAGAAATTATACCTTTATTCCCATGCCTTCCAGCTATTTTATCCCCCACTTTGATTTCACGTTTATGTGAAATATATACACGAATCCTTTCTTGATTATAATTGGAACCCCCCTTTCTACGGATCCATCTCACATCAATAACTCGGCCCCTTCCACCTATAGGTAGTCTTAGCGAAGTTTCTTTTGAAGTGGATACCTGAATGCCAAGTATAGCTCGTAATAATCTATCCTCTGGGGCATATGATGATTCATTCGCTGTCTGAGGTGTTAATTTACCTACTAAGATATCACCTGTTTCTATCCAAGATCCCAGCATAACAATTCCATTTCTGTCTAAATTTCGGAGTAAATGAGCCTCTAAATGCGGAATCTCCTTAGTTATTCTTTCAGGACCTTGGCTTGTTACATGAGTCTGAATTTCATATTTCCGGATGTGAAAAGAAGTATAAATATCTTCATAAATCAGACGTTCACTAATTAGTACTGCGTCTTCAAAATTGTAACCTTCCCATGGCATATAAGCTACTAATACATTTTTTCCTAAAGCGAGTTCCCCACCAGCTGTGGCCGCACCACCCGCTAGAATTTGTCCCTTTTTAATATATTTACCCCGCCGAACCTGAGTTTTTTGATGCATAAAAGTATTCTTGTTGGAACGTTGATACATAACTAATGGAATGCTTAGAGTATCCCCATTACTTGAGAAAACGATCTTGTGAGTATCAGTATAAATGATTTTTCCCTTGTGTTCGGCTATAGCTGAAATACCCGAATCTAGAGCCGTTTGGCCTTCCAACCCAGTTCCAACAATGCACTTTTCAGAACGAGAAAGGGGAACTGCTTGGCGCTGCATATTAGAACTCATTAAAGCTCGATTCGCATCATTATGCTCGATAAAAGGAATGAGGGAAGCTCCAATAGAAAAATATTGGAAAGGAAAAATGCTTCTAAGATGAATCTCTTCCCATGCAATAGTCAGGAATTCTTGACGATATCGAGCCGGAACAACCTGTTGTTCTTGAATACCCCGATTCAAGGCCAAAGAATTTCCTGCTGCTACCATATAATATTCATCTCTATTTGGTGATAAATAAACCATCTGTGCCTCTTTTGATCTCTCAGATAATTCATAAAAAGGACTCTCTATAGATCCCCAATAACCAACCTTAACATGAGTAGCTAATGATCCAATAAGTCCAACATTGATTCCTTCGGACGTGTCAATTGGGCAAATACGTCCATAGTGACTCGGGTGGATATCTCGTATCCGAAAACTAGCAGTTCGCCCCGTCAATCCCCCAGGACCCAAATAACTCCATTTTCGCCCATGAACAATTTGTGTCAACGGATTAGTTCGATCCAAAACTTGAGATAAAGGGTGTAGGCCAAAAAACGATTCATAAGTAGTTGTTAATGAAGTTGAAGTTACCAAATTTTGAGGAGTCGGTATCAATTTATGCCTGATTGCTCCACATATAGTTCCTCGAACCGCATTTTCTAAACGAACAAGAGCCAATCCGAATTGATCCTGTAATAGATCTGCGACAGAACGAATACGTTTATTTTTCAAGTGATTCATATCGTCAAGTATACCCATTCCAAATTTCATTTCAATCAAATGATCCACAGCAGCCAATAGATCTTGTGGTAACAAAAATGTATTGTTTTGGGGTATATCAAGATTCAGTCTCCGGTTTATATTTCGTCGACCAATCTTTCCTAATTCACATCTTTGGTAAAAAAATTTCTTTTGTAATTCCTTGCATAAGGACTCAGAAAATACCGGATCTCCCCCTACCCCTACACAAGCAAATTGTTGATAAAACTCCAGAATAGCATTTTCTTTTGACCCAATCTTTTTTTTCTCTTTTTCATTCGGGAAAGACAAGAAAATCTCAGGGTAACAAACATTATCTAGAATTTCTCTTATATTCGAACCCATAGCTGATGATAGAACTAGAATAGATATTTTTTGTTTTCTACTTACACGGGCCCATATCCTTGCTTTTCTGTCAATTTCTAACACGGGCCCATATCCTTGCTTTTCTGTCAATTTTAATTCTGACCTTCCCCCCCAATCCGATATTATAGTACTGGTATAGACAGAAATTCCGTTATGTTCCAATTCTGAACGGTAGTAAATACCAGGACTTTGCAATATTTGGTTGATCACAATTCGGTATATTCCATTTACTATAGAGGTTCCAAAAGAATTCATTATAGGGATGTTCCCAATAAAAACTGTTTGTTCTTGCATATTTATATCGGTTTTCCAAATTAAGACCGCGGGTACATATAATTCAGAAGAATATGTGAGTGATTCATATACAGCATCTCTTTCTTTTATCAAGGGCTCTACCAATTGATATGTTTCCACAAATAAATTAAATTCAATTTCTTGATCTCTATCTTCAATTTTTGGAAACTTATGAAATTCTTCCGCCAAGCCCTGATTAATGAACCTAAAAAATCCCTCAAATTGTATCTGAATAAATCCAGGTATTGTGGACATTCCTTCATTTCCATTCTGGAGCATCTTAATCTGAAGTTTCCTCTTTATTGAAAAAATCCCATTATTGGCTTAGCTCACTATTCATCGAACCATACCGATCGATCTAGCAATGATGGAATGGGTATTCTGTTTACTGAATCACATAAAATTTTAGCCAACTCTATCCATATATATCATACGTATGAACGGAAGCAAGACAGAGAAATGGAGGGCATTTTTTACGCAAGTTCGAATTTGAGCCAGGTACAAATAGAAAGAAATTAAAATTGATAAAGCATTCCTGGGAAAAAATTATGTCACTTAGGTTGACGGAGTCTTTTATCGGTATCGGATAAGAAAATTGATCCAATTTCTACCCAATTCTTTTATTATGATATTACGATCAGGGTACAAAAAATAAAAAATAAATGAATTTGGGAATCAATCCGCTCTCTATGAATGAGATAAAAACAGAAGAATCAGGAATAGCATAGAGTTTAACTATTTTTAGCACAAACGCTCAAAAAGTAATTCGCAAATCTTTTTTGGTAGTAGAATTTATAAAATACAATTGAATTGCGTACGTAATACTCATAGGAGTAATCTTTAGGAAGTACATACCGGCACATGCCGATATAGCTATCCATATATCGCATCTTTTCTCATAATTGAACTTGGTGCAACATAGGTCAAGTCGCACTCGATCAAAAATCATAATGTCTATTTTCTATTCATTCGGTATCCACGTATAAAAATTCCAGCTCTGTAGTTTACACTGTTCTGGGGTTTACATATACACATATAATATTATAATTGATTATAATTGTAATTCATTCGGTATCCACGTATAAAAATTCCAGCTCTGTAGTTTACACTGTTCTGGGGTTTACATATACACATATAATATTATAATTGATTATAATTGTAATTGATAATAATTAGTCGTAAATCAATTGGATTTTTCATCCATTAAGGGAATACAAATGGAATTTGGCGACATGGCCAAGTGGTAAGGCGGGGGACTGCAAATCCTTTATCCCCAGTTCAAATCTGGGTGTCGCCTGATCAACAAAAAAAGACTTGGAAGTTTTTAATCCTGCTGATCGAACTTGACAAATTCTTGCCCCGCAAAAGCATAGGCAAGGGACTAGATCTGTCGATACTTGATTTTGAGAACCCGTAGGTCCTATAAAAGACTGTCATCTTTTTTATAAAAATTTATAAAAATCTGGTTTCTGAGTGTGGCTCAAACAGATAACAATAAATCTGAAGCAATCCAATCTTATTAATGCATTGGTTTGGGCTATTCTGAATTGAACCAAATAAAAGAAATAATGATAATTCATTCTATTCTGGGCATCAGAACTATGAAAATAAGAAGTCGTAAATCTTGGTATCCAAGGATTCCTAAGAGACACTCCATTTTGGTTCCTAAGGTTAAAGATGTGGAAAGAACTGAGCGAGGATACTTTGTATCCAAACTCAGGATAGGCTCTGAGTGCTCAGAAATGAAATCAAAATGGTTATTCTTCTTTTCTTATTTTTTTTTTTCTTCTATTTCATTATCTATCTTATATATCTTATATATATATAATATAAATATTTTTATATTTTATTTTATTCTTTCCAATTTTCCAATTCTTTCAATTTCAATAGAATCTATTGACTAAGAAATAAAGGACCTTTTTACGAGTGGATTCGTAAAATTGTTTCATCACTAGCCGTAAGTAAGAATCCTATTTTGACTCTGCACCATTGATTCCACTATAATTATGAATTAATAATGGAATAAATACTTCATTTCATAGAGATAAGGGACATCATTCACATGGATATAGTAAGTCTCGCTTGGGCTGCTTTAATGGTAGTGTTTACATTTTCTCTTTCACTTGTAGTATGGGGAAGGAGTGGGCTTTAGAGCTAGGAATATTAATATTACTAATTTAGTACTTTACTGAATAATATAATTCTATCAATTGTGATCGTTTTGCCAAAGCTGAAAAAAAAATACCTTGACTTAGTTTAGTTTATCTATATTCGTTTAATTCTAAATATTAGTAAATATTAGAATTAGATAATTATATATTTTTTATATTATTATTTATTATATTATTTTATTTATTATATTATTTATTATATTTATATTATATTATATATTATTATTATATTATAAATATTAAAATATTAATTAATATTATAATATTATTTATTTTATATTATTATTATTTATTTGATTATTTGATTTATTTGATTTGATTGTCATTTGATTGTCAATTGATCCATATAAGAGAAAGCTTCTTTCTATATACAATACAACTCTATGTGCTAAGAATATGAAATATTCTACAAAACTCAATTTCTAGTATAGTGTGGTAGAAAGAGCTATATATAGCTCTT